ATATAATGAAATTCTTGATTAGATCTTCTCATAGGAACAATCTATTTTATTTGATTGATGGATCCAACAACCAAACCTATTTTTTTTTAATGAATTAAAAAAGAGAGTGGTTTTATTCGAAGCGCTTCGTGATTTTCAACCAATTATGTGCTTCAATATAATTACCTGGAGTAAGCGCTATAGCTTGTTTCCAATACTCAGCAGCTTGATCGGACCAAGCTTCCGCAATTTCAGAATCACCCTGTAGAATGGCCTGTTCTCCCCGGTCGGAATAGGTGGTTCCTTCCCTTAGAACCGTACTTGAGAGTTTCCTATCTCATACGGCTCAAAAATCGATTCTTTTTGTGTCCTATCTTAATCTACCCTATGCTAACTGAATTAGATTTCTCATAAACCTATCCCATTTTTTCTTGGGTTAACCAGAAGAAGTTAATTACATAAGTTTCAAACCCTAATTTTGATCAATAATCAGAATCAGTTTGATCTTTTCTCCCACCTTCAGAAGAATGAAGCATAGGTATCCCCACAATATCGTTAGAATTTTCTGAAAGGTAACTATCTCGGTTTCATATATGGAATTCATATAGAATCTTTGAAAAAGACTTTTTTCCATAAGAAAAAAGAACTTACTATCTTTGGGATCTGATGCTACACCGCTGCTCAATACCTTAGTGGATCGACTCTATTACATAAGTTGATTCCTAACTTTTGTCCCATATCATGACATAAGTAAGCAGTTCTTAACTGTATCGACTCAATAGCTCGCTAATTGATCTTTACGGTGCTTTCTCTATCAATTTGATCCTTTATCCATAGAATATAGTATATAGGCTGCACTCATTTTTTTTTTCTTCCTATTTTGGTTCTCGTGAAGTCTCTTTCCTTGCTACAGCTGATAAAAATCGTTGCTTTGGACGATGCATTATGTAGAAAGCCTATTTTTTCTAGTATTTACTAGCCAATTTGATCTTTGCTTTTTTTCCTTATTTCTATAGTGGAGATAGTCGCACGTAATGACAGATCACGGCCATATTATTAAAAGCTTGTGGTAAGAATGGGTTTCGTTCTAGTGCCCGGAAATAATATTCCAAAGCCTTTGTATGCTCTCCATTGCTTGTGTGTATAAGGCCTATGTTATAGAGTATATAACTTCGATCATAGGGATCAATTTCTGGTCGCGTAGCTTCATAATAATTCTGTAAAGCTTCCGCATAATTTCCTTCGGATTGAGCCAACATCCGTTACGGTCGTTCATTCTATTCAAAAAATCTCCGTTCCAGAACCGTACATGAGATTTTCATCTCATACGGCTCCTCCCTTCTGCGCATAGTACTAAGGGGAATAATCCATAGAATAAAAATTGAACTATTCTCATCTCATTATGAACTGAAAGGAACTAGTATTTTTACAAGAAATCTCTAGCCAGCCTTCCCGCAAGAGGTTTTTTCTTAACACCAATCATATTAGTGTTAGATATAAATGGTAACTCCAACAATTTCTTTGTTCTCAACGCCTTCTATTTCCAGGAATTAGTCACTTCAACGATCTTTGATGGTTATACGGGTATCCAAAGTACAAACGAGATGGATGTTTGTTGTCCCAACCATTCTTGTTAGTCCCGATACCGATAAGGAAAGGGGGAATTTATAACAAAGTTTTTGTGTTGTTGATTCCTAGGTGTAGTGCTTTTTCCCTTATGCCGTCTATTGGTACTAATGTAGTGTAGGATTGACCCGCAATACAGAACCCATAGGTGTAACCTTTCGCTCAATACTCAAATCAACAATTGAAACATCTGAGGCTGCATCAATCGAGGATACACGATAGAAGGAATTGTTCTATCTCCAAACTTCACCTTCACCGAGCGTAGGTTTATTTCAAGAATTTCGTTCTTTCTATACCGAACCGCGTCTCTTTCTCGTAAGACTGAGGTGAGGGCTAAAAAAAACAAGAAAAAAGAATCAAATCGCACCATCTCTGTAATAGGTAAATGCCTTTTTTTCTCCTGAAGTTGTCGGAATTATTCGTAATAAGATATTGGCTACAATTGAAGAGGTCTTATCAATAAAATTTCCATTTATATGAGATCTAGGCATAATTAGCAATCCATTCTAGAATTCTTTTCATTACCCCTCGGGGAAAATGATCCCACAAACAAAGCAAAGGAATTATACAGTACGAAATAACATAAAAACAGACTAATTTTATTCTAATAAATAGATATTAAATAGATATGGGCTTTCCACTTAAATTGTCCCCTTTTGTTTGGAAAGATATGAGATATTGGAATCAGATTGATTTCATTCCCATTTTTGTAGTATACCAATGAGCGGAACTATTACTATTTCATCTAAGTTAAATAACCAAGGACTTTTTTTACTACAGATTCTGATAACTCGAGAAGTTTTGATTTGGTTATGATCCAAAGAGAAAAAAGAATGGAATAATCATTCCATGAAAAAATAGAGTAGAGTAACCATACCTTCTGTTTGCATAACGT